TTACAAGAATATTTTTTTTATTAGGGCGGTAGCTCAGAAAAGACAAATTTCCTATCTTTTCTTTCATCTCGGGAGAAATACGATCGGAAGGAGCTAATTCAAACCCCTCCGGTAAAATAAGAACAGCCCCCACATTCAAACCCCCTTTCTTACCATTAGCAAGGACTTGTTTCACTTGCTTATCATAAGGAATTCGAACAACTGCTTCAAATATAGTATCGGGAAGTACTGCTTGTGGAACCTCAATATCCACGGGCTTATTAGCTAAATGACAATTGGCACATACAATACGCCCGGTCGCTTCTCGTGGATTTTCATAACCCTGCTGCGCAAAAATGGGATATGCACTTGAAACGGATGTCTGAGTTATGATATATATGATGAGCGATACGGAAATAGATCGAGTAATATGTTCCTTTATCCAAGAAAAAGTATTTCTAGTTTGCATAGTCTAATCATTGGTCTGAAAATTTCTACAATAAATTGGGTAGGTCGCTAGTATAGTTTCCTATCCACGATTCTGCTATTTATTGGAATCATTTTACTGGAATACTATACTATAAAAATAGTATGAAAACCCCCCGGATAGAATGTTTTTAATACTTATGTAGAACTACAAAGTAAGAAACGTTCTAATTGGATTAATATTGGTGGATCATTTATCAATCATTCATTGAATGATAAATAACTACAAGTGACGGAGATACACGATTTAAATAACGAAAAATCCAATATTTAAAAATAGTATCGAGAATAACCGGAAAAGTGGAAACAAGACTAGATATAATTTGATCATTATGACCAAATCCAAAATCTTTGTATACAGAACCAATCATTAGTTCCCAGCCGTGGGGTGAATGAAATCCGATACATAAATCGGTTAATAAAAGAATTGAAAAAGCTTTTACTGTATCACTTAAGTTATATAGGAATTCCTGAGTCCAAGAATTAAGAATAACAAGTTCTTCATTACCTAAAATAGAAAAACCACTTAAAATAACAAAACAGATTATATTTGTCGAGAAGTGTAAAATTGTATGGATACGATCCTCGTTGTGTATCTTGATTAATTGGATCGTTTCTTTGTGGATTCCTATAAGAAGCTTTTGTAGATATGTCTCCGAGTATTCCTTGATCATTTCTTCCAAGAAGAGGATTTCTTCTAATTCTATGAACTTTTCTAGAATACTTTTTTCTTGAATATCATTCAAAAAAATTTCGGATTGGCCGATATTCGCCCAATTAATAACCCAAGATTCCATATTTTTAGTAAATGAGAGAGAAATCCACCAGGGCAAAAATACTATAGATGCAAGATACAAAAGAGGAGTGAATGCTTTCTTTTTTGCCATTTTTCGCCTGTTAATTTTTAATTAACCCACTCCATTTGTCGGACTTTATGTAATCGAATATTTCTTTCAAACATGAGTTCTAGACAGGGCATCAAACCTATGAATCTATTTTATTTGTGATTTTGTTTTGAATCTAGAAAGAATACAGAAATAGACTAAGACTCCACTTCAAGTTCGACTGAAGAAATAATACAAAATAGTGTTGCTAGATACCTCAATTCATCAAATTCCAAACAAATGTCTTCTTTCGATGAATGGCCGAAAGAAGTACTTTGAAGAAATGAATATTATTGAGATTTTGAGACGAAAGAACCCCTTATTCTATCAAAATATCCAGTATTTCGAAAAAAAAAATTCCAACGATTCCCCATAGTCAAGAATAGAATAATTGAGAAAAAGATATTGTGATGGTCAAAAAAATAAGCGGCAAAACAAGTAAAAAGGTCGATTGACAAAGAAAATAATTTACAAGATATGGTTTATCTGCATCTAAAGTATCATTTAGTTATAGAAAAACTAAAAGGATTCTTGCGTTTTTTCCCTCCTGCCGAGAAAGCATTCGTTCTTCCGCCCAGTTCCTTTTCTCAAAATCAAAATACTTCAATTGGTACGCGCAAGAAATAGGCCAATTCCGCGGCTTTTTGTTCAATTTCTCGTGGAGTTAAATTCTCATCAGTACGGGTCAACGGAATAGCCCCCCGGCCTCTGATATCCATATAAAGGACACGACGGGCATAAATACCCTCTTTAACTTCTATTCGAACGGATTGAATATCTTTTATAAGGAATCGGAGGAATATGCGACGATTTTTTCCAGGAAATCCCCAACGAAAAATACACACTATTCCTTCCTTTCTATCGAATCGATCATAACCACTACCTACATTCCAGGAAATTGTGCACCACAAATAGGAACTAATAAAGAGACCCGCGATTCCGTAGAAAGACATCACGATTCCCTGTGGAAAAAAAAGGATTTGCTGAGACGGAACAAAAGATATCAAATTTCTACCAAGAAAACTGGAAGTTCCAACCAACAAGAATCCTAATGAACCTAAAAAAACGATAAGGGCCCAACAAAAATTACTTAGTTTTCGAGACCCCGTTATAAGTTCTATCCATGTATCTTCTGATCGCCAACTCATACTTGATCCGATTGCATTTTATTGAAATTGAGAGAATACCCCAAATGATTTTGACTTTACTTTTTTTGTTTCCGAATGAACTTTCATCAACTAGCACTAGTTTGATGTGAACTAGCACTAGTTTAATGGGAACTTTTAGGAGTAATTCATCAAATTGTTTAGATCTAAAATAATAACATACCCCTCATATGATCCCAATATACATATTGATATATATATAGATCCACCAACTTTACATTTTAGGCATCCAGCGATCCTGATCTATTTGAAACTGGCTAGAATTCAGTTATCTATAGATCATTTTCTGCAGACATAAGAGCTTTTTCCTTTATGTTCGGCGGAAATCACATATTCTACTATATTTTCTTTTCCGAAATAAATATCTGTGTTATGCTACAAGTCTAAGTTAAAAAAAAAAAAAGAATGAGACTGGGTCCCCTCGGATCTAAACAATCTTGTTTTTTTGAACATAAAGAAATAAAGAACCCATTGCAATTGCCGGAAATACTAGGCCTACTAAAGGCACAAAAATAGAGGGAAAATTGAAAGTTGTCATAAAATGGGGTACCTCGATTTATTATTTGTACCTGTTCTTATTTTTTTTTAATATCATATTTTATATTTATACTAATTATAATTAATAATTGTAATTATTATGAATTCGTAGATTAGAGATATTAAGTATCTAAGTGAGTATATAGAATAAGTCCAAGGAATGTAGAACTAAATAAATGGACTTATTCATCTATCTATATGAAAGATACATATGATAATCCATTTTATTTTTCTTCGTTTCTTTGTGTTTTGTTCTTGTCTTTGAATTTCATTTTAATATTTAATAAAGAGTTTCTTACAAATTATTGAAAGATTCATTAGAATGCGACACAACCGGGATTTTTAGTGAAAACGGGATTTTCGGGAGATGGAGAAAGATATAAAACTATATATCTATTTTTTCTATAATTTGAATTTGATTATATACGTAAGATGAAATTCGTTTTATTTTCCTAATTTTACGAAAGGAAGAACTCACGTTTTTATCTTGTTGATAGAGACTTCTTAATTAGTAATCGGGAATCTAGGTAAAAAAAAAAAGAGTTATACGCAACTTTTGATTTTGATTCTTTCTACAATTAGATCTTAGGTCGCCAAAGAAAACTCCCTTTTTAGTTACTTTGATTCCGATAAGCTAAGATTCGGATAAGCTAACTACTTTTTTTGTTTGCTACAAATAAAATAATTGAACTTAGTGCGCTCTACTTGATTGAATTGGAATTCAAAGGAAAGAAGGCGTGGAGCTTAAATAACTCACTCAGAACGCTTTTTAAAAGATTACGCGGTACGATTAGGTCGAATAAGCCCTTCTGGAATAAATATTCAGCCGCTTGTGAACCTTCGGGTACTGTTTTATTCAATGTTTGTTCAATTACTCTTTTACCCGCAAATGCAATGTAGGAATTTGGTTCGGCAATAATAATATCTCCCAACATACCAAAACTAGCTGTTACCCCACCAGTAGTAGGAGATGTAAGGATTGATACATACAATAACTTTTTATTTGATTGATAATCATATAAAGCAGACGATATTTTAGCCATTTGCATCAGGCTCAAACTCCCTTCTTGCATGCGCGCTCCCCCCGAAGCGCACACTATAATAAGAGGTAGAAATTGATTAGTAGCGTACTCAATCAAACGGGTGATTTTCTCCCCGACTACGGATCCCATACTACCCCCCATAAACTGAAAATCCATAACCCCAATTGCTACGGGAATACCATTTAGTTGACCTACGCCTGTTTGAACAGCCTCAGTTAATCCTGTCTTTCTTTGATAAGAATCAATACGATCTTTATAAGGCTCCTCCTCCGAATGAAATCCAATGGGATCCAGAGAGACCATGTCTTCATCCATAGGGTCCCAAGTACCGGGGTCGATCGAAATTTCGATTCTTTCTGAACTACCCATTTTCAAATGGTATCCACACTGTTCACAAATATTCATTTTTGATTTCAAAAATTTCTTATAATTTAATCCATAACAATTTTCGCATTGAACCCACAAATGCCTGTATTTTTGAGTTGCATCGAGATCACTAGGCCTTTCTCTTAGAGTTAAATCACTACTCTTCGCGCGGGTTCGTATACTGGACCCCCCACCTTCACTACTAGTTTTACGTTTATCAAAAACGCACCTAGAAATGTAACCGTCACTACTATCACTTACAATGGACGTATCAATACAGATTTGAGACTGAAGATAACTGTCAATGCAACTAGTAATGTGATTATTCCAACTAGATTGAGTATCGTAAATGGAACGATTGTATAAGGAATCTTCATTCGTAGATTCATTATTCATATAACTAGAATTGCGATAACTAGAAAAAGAACTTTCTAGTTCACTCAGAAAAGAATGATCGCTGTCAATCTCAAAAATTTGATTTTCTATATCAAAATAGATAGAATAACTGTCTCCATTACTATCCCTAACTAAAAAAGTAT